ATACTATTAAATACTAATAAACGAAATACTAATTATTCTATTTCTATATATATATATAGAAATAGAAATCCATATATATATACAATAACAAATATTAATAATCAATAAAATAACAAATATTAATAATTTTAATATAATAAATATTATATTGCGTCCAATAGGATTTGAACCTATACCAAAGGTTTAGAAGACCTCTGTCCTATCCATTAGACAATGGACGCTTTTCCATTCCAATTTCTTCTTTTCTTATCTTATATATTTTTTTCTATCTCTTGATCATAAAAAAAAGAATATGGGAGAAAATTTCGAGAATTGCATATTTTATTAAATTCTAGATTAATTAAAATAGAATTTTCAATTCTTTATTCTTTCAATTTGAAATTGATTCTACAAATTGATTCTATTTATTATCAATATTTATTTTGATATTTAATATTACATTCTATTATTCTAGATATAGGTATATATATCTATTGAATATTGAGTCGAGTATAGTATATAGTTAATATATGGATCTTCTGATAATAAATAATAATATATCCGCTAATACATATATTCTATATGAAATGGAATTGAAAGAAGCGAGATATTATCATAATAATATCGAAAGTATATATACCCGACTTCTATATCTATGATAGTATTGTAGATATAAGATAGGCTTTTTTATACCAGAATTTTCTCTAATTTGAATACAAATTAGAGAAAATTCTATGAATTCTATTCCATTTTATTCATTTTATTCTAAAAATTTAGAAAGTATAGAATGAGTATATAATATAGTATAGAGATCCAGAGCGGGTAGCGGGAATCGAACCCGCATCGTTAGCTTGGAAGGCTAGGGGTTATAGTCGACGTTGATTTATCATCTTTAACGTCTCTAATTCAAAACCGAACATGAAACTTTTCTTTCATTCGGCTCCTTTATGAAATATGGAAAAAATTCCAGCCTCGCGGCGTGAGCGAAAAAAAATGCGGCCCAAAGCATCTATCCATAACATCTATGTCAGCCCCCTTTTTTGAATGCATTCAAAAAACGCGCTTTCTAGATGATCCCTCTAGACGAGGGGAATTTTAATAATCTTTCTAGTTATTTCGTTCTTTATTTCTCTTTAATTTAAGAGAATCTTTAGGAAAAGATTTTTGTTTCTACCGAGTCAAAACATGATATGGATGTCTATAGTAAACCAAAGTCATCCTTTAAATACTTATTTTGCTTCAATCTCACCCAACTATATAAAAAACGGAAAATTGAAGATTTAGTTACGATTAGAAATCCACTTTTCTATCTTTATCCATAGGTCCTTTATTCATACTCGCTCAATTGGAAGTTTTTATCCAATAAAAAAATTATGTTTCGTAATCTCATAATCCAAGTTTTCAATTTCTAATTGACTCTTGAATACAAATCACGAGAATTGATATTCTTACTCGAATTTTTCATTGAGAGGTAAAGGATTAAATCCTTTTAAGAAATAAAGTTTTTGATCGGAATATGCGCCGGGGAACCCCTTAACTATGTAGGGTTAATGGAACGAATCACACTTTTACCACTAAACTATACCCGCTATGATGCCATTATTGTATATATAGAAACTTTTTGTCGAGTAAGAGAATCGGGCATAATCATAATTAAGGTAGAATCAGAAAAGAATTCGAAAAGAATGAGAAAAATTCGAGCGTTGGGGTATTGTATTTCTTCAGGGAACCTAATGAGATTAGGAAAACAAGTATTTGTTTTTCGAATCAAATAAAAAGAATTATCCTTTATGATAATTGACAAAATAGCCCCCATCACGAGCTAAGCCGTGAAAAAGGGGTAGTTTTTTTTTCTTTCTATTTGATATTTTTCATATCATATATCAATCAATATTTTATATATTGATTGATATATGATATTGATTGGTTAATTGCAATATTGAGTTAGAGATATCTTTTTCGAGCCCTACTCGAAATCGAAAAGGAATTACAAGGATTACTAAGGTAAGTTTTCTATATTTATGATTTGATTATAGAATCAACCTTTTCTATATTTTTTCCATTTTTTTTATTATCTTATCTATTTATTATACATATACAATACAATTTCTTATAACACTTTTTTATACAATACTTTTATAGATATTAAAAAATCTAAAAAAAAAACTTGAATATAGAGTCTAGAATATAGACTAGAATATGATAGTATATTTTATGATAATATAGAATAGGGTATATAAAGTATAAAAGTAATGGAATAAAACGAAACAAAAGGAATAAAGTAATAAAAAAAGAGGATACAAAAGGACTCTCTTTTTCAAACAAACCCCATTACATTAATGTAATGTAACATGTTAATTCCCTTTTTTCGATTGGGAGAGATGGCTGAGTGGACTAAAGCGTCGGATTGCTAATCCGTTGTATGAGTTTTTCGTACCGAGGGTTCGAATCCCTCTCTTTCCGGTTCTGTTAATAGTTTTAAAGAACTTTATCTTTCAAATTTCTTAAAGAATTCTATTTAAATTAAAGATAAAAATAGATAAAATGTTAAGAACATTAAAAAATAAAGCAAGGAATTTTGGTTTTATTTTATTCTTCACGTCCAGGATTACGTTCTGGATCATTAGATAAAAATCCGAAGATGAAGAGAGAAACAAAGAATATTACTACTGTGTAAACAAATAATTTAAGCATTGGATAATCTCCAGAATCTTTTTGTGCCAAGAATATTGCTACTATGTAAACAAATAATCTAAACATTAGATAATCTCCAAGATCTTTTTTTGGTTTGAAAAAAAAAAAGAAACTAGTTTTACACCAAGAAACGAAGCGGTTTCTAGAAATTTATAGAAATATCGAAATAGAAAAAAAATTTCTAAATTTATTTGTAATAAGAATCAAGTCTTTCATTCCCAAAAATTTTCTTTCATACTTCTTTCATACCTACAATTAGATAGATTGTGGAGAACCCAATGAATGGGGTCTCTTTTGATCGAATGGAAAATCAATCAGAATGAGGAAATGGGGTAATCCAGATTTTTCGCATCTATACAAAAATTGCAATGTTTGAATTCAAGATTTTTATTAGAATTAGAAGACTTATCTGATCTTAGAAATTGTTAGAATTTTTTCTCGAATAAGTCATGAATTCTTCTAGGATAGGACAGTATTCAAAATCTTATCGAAAACTTACAGCAGCTTGCCAAGCAAAAGCTAATAAAAAAAAGAACAGAGGGATTACTGGCATAACATCTACTATTGGATTCAAAAAAGCGTATGCTTCCGGCAATTTTGTAAACAACAAACTGCTTGAATAAAGGGCAGAATTAAGACAGATACAAATTAAACTAAAAATGTTAAGCATAACAAACATCTTTTTCCTAAAGATAATTGTATTTTGACTTTTGACTGAGTTATTAATATCCCATTGATATAAAATGGATATTTAAAGTAAGGTATACTAAAAACTTTCAACTCATCCACCCAATCAAAAATCCTTCAATTCTCAATTAAAAAAAGAAAAGAATAGAAGAAATCCTATTTTCATACAATATCTTAATTGAATTATATATTATGATCAAGAAATTTCGTTTAATTCGAGATTTACACATATCAAAATCCAAACAACAAGCGAATTCAATTCAAAGATATTTGGCCTGTAATTGACGAAGAACCAATATTAATACTAATACAATATTAATACTAATACAATATTAATACTAATATTAATATTCGACTTAATTAGTATTAAATCGAAATAGAAATGGAAATGGGGCGTCGCCAAGCGGTAAGGCAACGGGTTTTGGTCCCGGTATTCGAAGGTTCGAATCCTTCCGTCCCAAAGCATATTGCTTTCCTATATTCTATATTTATAGAATATTATATATTCTATATTTAATCTAAATTTAAATAAATATAAATAAAGAGAAAGATTTTCCAAATACCAAATAAAAGTTAGTTGTCTTTTTAAACAACCTTTTGTTGAGGATTTAACAGTATAATAAGTGAAATTCTTCTTTAGTTTTAGTTATTTTTTAATAACTTTTCTCGAAACCAATCATCCCTTTTTCACAAATTCACAAAAGATTGTGTGTTCAAATAAAATAATAGTAATTAAATCGATTTTTTTAAGGAAACGTGGAACCATTGATTAAAAGAATTTGAACAAAAAAGGGATTTTTTTTTTCTAACGAAAAAAGGTATGATAAGGCATTTCATTTCATGTTATAAAAAAAAAGCTATTTCTGGAATATGAATAGAATAGAGAGGGAAATCAGAATCAGAAATAGTAGATAAAATGGTTATGGTATACTTATAGAAAGATATATGTGTAGATATATATGTATATGTGTAGAAATTACCTACACCCTCTTTTGAATATTTCATTAATTACTAATTTAATTTTGATTGTCTTTAATAAAAGATAAAGAAAAGCTCCAGCAAAATCCTTGTCCTGATGACAATAAAAAATCCTTCATGGAGGATAGAGGTCAATAAAAGGCTCCTAGAAACATATAATAAGTTTTATCTCCTCCTCCAACTTGATAAAAATGATTTGAAGTTCTGGTTATGTATATAGAATTAGATAAAATTAGAATGTCAAGGAAATCAAAAAAATCATCAAATTAATTAGAGTCAATTAGATTATGATTTCATTTTTTTTTTAATCTTAGTGATAGAAATTAAGACTAAGATTCAGGTGGATGGAACAAATCAAGTAACTAAATGAAGTAATTTAGCCTCAAAATTGGAAAATTTGACATTATCTTCCAATGTGTTGTTTTTCATTGTTTGGGCTTTCTTAGTCTTCGTATATTGAGAATATCGAATAATTCGGAGAAATTTTTTCGAATTCTTTCTGAATTCTCTTTTTCTACTTACGATTTTTTATTTGTATCTATGTAGATCTTCTCTATGTAGTGCCAATCCAAGTCCCGAGTTTTTATTATTTTCTATTCGACTTATATTCTATATAGTGTTCTATATAATGTTTTTTTTATTATGCATTTAATTTTGATTCTTTATTATTCTATAATAAATTGATAGATAGTCCATTTTCTTTTTTTAAATGGAATTCGTTTATTTGTATTTGAATTTGAGTTAATTCTTTTGTTTTATTCATTCTGTCTTTTTTCTTAAGACATTTACATTCATATTGACAACAATGTATTGGATAGGTATAATCCAATCTGGGTAATTGGATTTTATTTGTGGATCCATTTGTCCCGATTTCATAGCTTTGCTTTTTTTCTTCATTCAAATACAACTAAAATGATGGGGTTGTCAAAATTTCTGTGATACAATTTTGAAATTTTCAATTAAATTTAAAGAATTTTTAATATTAAATTAATTTTAAATATTAAATTAAGAAGGCTTTTGTTAGAATAGTGTAGTTATATCCATATGTCTATTCAATAAATTAATAAAAAGAAATAGAAAAAAAAAGAAATCTTAAGCAATGTCTTAAGCAATGAATAGTGTAAGAAATAAGAAATCTTCTATCAATTTTCACTTTACCTATATTTTGTATTTTTATTTGATTTGAGAACTTTTTCTATTCTTTTTTTATATTATCTTTATCTTATCCCCCTTTTTTTCTTTTGTTCAAGATCGATTCGAATTTTTTTGGGGTTCATTTCTTGCTAGTTTAATTTTTTGATTGTGTCGTACCATTCAATCGTTTTATTTATTTTGATTTTGATTCTATCTCCATAACCTAATTTTTTTATTTGGGTTGCTAACTCAATGGTAGAGTACTCGGCTTTTAAGTGCGACTAACAGCTTTTACGCATTTGTATGAAGAAAGGATTCGTCCATACCATCGGTATGGTTTGTAAGACCATGACTGATCCTAAAAGGAATGAGTGGAAAAAATAGCATGTCATATTAATGAAGAATTCTGAGAATATTTTATTCTTACCAGACCGATTCCAAACCCTGTTTGAATTATTTGTGTAGAACATAACAAAATGAATCAAAGGTGGGTCGAGTTAAAGTTAATATTAATAAATAAATGGATAGAGCTCCACGGCTCCAATTCGAAATGAATTCGAAATTCTAGGGGAACAAAAAAGAAAGGAGCTCTCATTCTTAATTTGAATGATTTTCCAATTAAATTCTGAATTCGATGTTAAAAATCGATGAGTGCCTGATGTGGAAAACCCCACTTTTCAATTTTTTGAATGAGTCCTAACTATTAGCCATTTTACGCCAGGAGGGTGGCTGAATGTGTAGAAGAAAGAGTATATTGATAATTAAAAATTTTCCAAAATCAAAAGAGCGATTGGTTTGAAAAAGTAAAGGATTTCTAATCATTTAGATGGAAAGGATAGAGAATCCGTTGATGCTTTTACTTAACCTATTTCTGAGGTATCTATTATACCATTTTGTTTTTATGATATCGCACTATGTATCATTTAATAACCCAAGAAATCGCCTAGCTTTGCTTCAATCAAATCGAATTGAAAATGAAAATAGAGAAATATCAAAGATATTTCGAACTAGATAGATCTCAAAAAAACGACTTTCTATACCCACTTATGTTTCGGGAGTATATTTATACTCTTGTTCATGATCGTGGTTTCAATAGATCGATTGTATTCGAAAATATGGCTTATGATAGTAAATTTAGTTTACTAATTGTAAAACGTTTAATTGCAGGAATATATCAAAAGAATCTCTTTATTTTGTCTTTTAATGATTCGAACCAAAATCGATTTTTTAGATACAACAAAAAATTGTATTCTAAAATGATATCAGAAGGCTTTTCTGTTATTGCGGAAATTCCATTTTCCCTACAATTAGTATCTTCTTTAGAAAAGTTAAAAATAGTAAAATCTCATAATTTACGATCAATTCATTCAATATTTTCTTTTTTAGAGGGCAAATTGTCGCATTTAAATTATACTTTAGATGTACTAATACCTTATCCCATCCATCTAGAAAAATTGGTTCAAACTATTCGTTACTGGGCGAAAGACTCCTCCTATTTCCATTTATTACGACTCTTTCTTCACGAGTATGGGAATTGGGACCCGTTTATTATTTCAAAGAAATTGAGTTCGATTTTTACGAAAAGTAATCCAAGATTTTTCTTATTCCTATATAACTCTTATATATATGAATACGAATCCGTCTTCTTTTTTCTTCGTAAGCAATCCTCTCATTTACGATCAACATTTTATCGGGTCTTTCTTGAGCGAATATTTTTCTATGGAAAAATAGAATATTTTGCGGAAGTCATTGCTAATGATTTTGGGGCCACCCTATCCTTGTTCAAGGATTTTTTCACACATTATATTGGATATCAAGGCAAATCCATTCTGGCTTCAAAGAATCCCCCTCTTCTGATGAAAAAATGGAAATATTATCTTGTCATTTTCTGTCAATGTCATTTTGATGTGTGGTTTCCACCGGAAAAGATCCATATAAACTCATTATCCAAACATTCTTTTCACTTTTTGAGCTATCTTTCCAGTGTACGACTAAATCTTTCAGTAGTACGGAGTCAAATGCTAGAAA